GTAAAGTTTTATTCTAGCTTACAAATTAAATATATAATTATATTACATGCATAACTTTAAATTGGTTGAAAATTATCTGAATGATAATTATCCAGAGCGCAGTATTAAATATTATTGATTATTAATTTTAGAAGTAATAAATTTATTTATAGAGGACAAAATTCGTGCCAGCAGTTGCGGTTATACGATTTTCTAAATTTAATTATGTTAGTTTCAGTTAAAAAATGTGTTGATATTCAATTTTTTTAAATTTTGGTGGAATAAAATATAAATATGTGTTTGATTTTATGTCTGAGAAACTTTTATATAAAACTAGGATTAGATACCCTATTATTGAGAGTGTAAATAAAATAACTAGATTACTAATAGTTATGATCTTTAAATTCAAAGAATTTGGCGGTAATTTATCTAATCAGAGGAATCTGTTTTATAATTGATAATCCACGATAGATCTTACTTTAAATAAATTTGTATACCTCTGTCAAGAATGTTTTATCAGAATAATTTTCATTTATTTTATTAATAAAATGTCAGGTCAAGGTGCAGTTAATTTTAAAGAAAAAATGGATTACATTATTGTAAAAAATGAATTGTTTTCTATAATGAAAATCATGAAACTGGATTTGAAAGTAAATTTCATTAAATATGTGTTTTTGAATTTAGGTTCTAAATTATGTACATATCGCCCGTCACTCCCATTATAAAATGGGATAAGTCGTAACAAAGTAGCTGTACTGGAAAGTGTGGCTAGAATTCAAATTATAGCTTAAAGCATATTATTTACACTAATAAAAATTATTGATTTATCAATATAATTTGAATAATAACTTAAATTAATGAATTCATCAAAATTATTTTAAATAAAAATAATTATTTAGTTTTAGTACTATTTATGGAAAAAATACTTTTAATTTAACTGTGAAGATAAATAATAAATATATAAAAGTAAAATTATAATTTGTACCTTTTGTATCAGGGTTAATTAATTATATATAAGAATTTATTTTTCCCGAATTATGGTGACTTAGGATTGTTTGTTAATTATTATAATATAAATATTAATAAAATAATTTTAGTGATGAAACTTTTTTCGAACTATAATATTTCTGGTTTCTTAAGAATTAAATTTAATTTAAAATAAATATTATAATTTATATTTTAATATAGAATTTTGTATTTATTTAATTATATTAAGGACAAGCTAAATATAATTTCTATAATATTTTAAATTTCAGTTAATTAAATAGGCTTACAATTAGCCTTTTTATATGAGTGAGTTAAATTTTATTTTCTATTTAAATACATTTAATATATTTTAGGTATATATTAAGAAAATTAAATTAATAAAAATATTTTTATTAAAATGATTAAATTAGTAAATTACAACAAATTGTATTTAAGAATTAGGCAAATATAATTTTCACCTGTTTACCAAAAACATGTCCTTTAGAAAAATATTAAAGGTCTATTCTGCCCAATGATATTTTAATGGCCGCGGTAATTTGACCGTGCAAAGGTAGCATAATAATTAGTCTTTTAATTGAAGGCTTGAATGAATGAATGGATGAAAAATTTTCTTTTTTGATTAAGTTAAATTGAATTTAGAATTTAAGTAAAAAATCTTAAATAAATAAGTGGGACGAGAAGACCCTATAGAATTTTAAATAAATTTATTTTACTAGAGATTAGAATTAATAACTGGAAAAATTATTTTATTTTTTGTTGGGGTGACATTATAATAAATAAAACTTTAAATAAATTTTTCATAAATTAATGTTTAATTGATCCAATTTTTTGATTAAAAGATTAAATTACCTTAGGGATAACAGCGTTATTAGTTTGGAGAGTTCATATCGATAAATTAGATTGCGACCTCGATGTTGGATTAAGAAAAGAGTTTAGAGCAAAATTTAAATATTCTGGGTCTGTTCGACCTTTAATTTCTTACATGATCTGAGTTCAAATCGGCGTGAGCCAGGTTGGTTTCTATCTACTAATATATTTTTAATATTAGTACGAAAGGACCATATTGAATAATTTAATTTATTCTATTTTAGCAAAGAGTGCATTAAATTTAGAATTTAATTATGTAATAATATTACATGTAGAAAATGTTTATAATTACCATTATAATTACTGTCTTATTTATCTTAATTGGTGTTGCGTTTTTAACTTTAATGGAACGAAAGGTTTTAAGATATATTCAAATTCGTAAAGGTCCAAATAAGGTAGGAATTATTGGTATTTTACAACCATTTTCAGACGCTATTAAATTATTTTTGAAGGAAAGAAATATCCCAATATTATCTAATTATTTAATTTATATAATTAGACCTGTATTGGGCTTATTCAATTCTTTATTACTATGAGTTATTTATCCATATTTAATTAATTGTACTTCATTTAATATGGGAATAATATTTTTTTTTTGTTGTACAAGAATAGGAGTTTATAGTTTAATAATTACAGGCTGATCATCAAACTCTAATTACGCTATATTGGGGTGTATTCGATCAATTGCTCAGACTATTTCGTATGAGGTTAGACTTGTATTAATTATTTTATGTCCTGTTATAATAATTGAGAGTTTTAATTTAATTGAATTTTATTTTTTTCAACAATTTATGTGATTGGCATTTTTGTTTTTTCCATTGAAAATTTGTTGAATTTCATCAGCAATAGCTGAAACTAATCGGTCACCATTTGATTTTTCCGAAGGAGAATCAGAATTAGTTTCTGGATTTAATGTTGAATATAGAGGGGTAAGATTTGCATTTATTTTTTTAGCTGAATATGTTAGAATTATCTTCATAAGTATAATATTTTGTTTAATATTTTTAGGTAGAAAAATTGATTCCTTAATTTTTCCTATTCAATTAACATTAATTTCATTTTTATTTATTTGGGTTCGAGGCACATTACCTCGTTATCGCTATGATAGGTTAATATATTTGGCATGAAAGTCATATTTACCAGTAAGTTTAAATCTATTAATTTTTTTCTTTATAATTAAGTCTATCATTTAGTTCATTAAAAATTGCTTAACTATTAAGTTAATAGAATATATTTCTTTTCTTTACTTTCAAAATAAATGCTTTATTTATAAGCTAATTAACTAGTTGATTAATTTATCTCAGAAAGATTTAATTACTGGATCTAAAACAAAATATATAAAATAAATTATTGTCAAGATTATTCCGACTTTAATATATGGATATTCAACAGGACAGGATCCAATCCAAGTTAATAGAATTAAAATAATGAATAAATATCAAAATAAAATTTGATTAATGGGATAATTCAGTAATCCTATAAATTTAGAATTATTTATGAAAGGAACAAAAGTTAAAATAAAAATTGATATAAATAATGCAATTACACCTCCTAATTTATTAGGAATGGATCGCAAAATTGCATATGCAAATAAAAAATATCATTCTGGTTGGATGTGCTTTGGGGTAACCAAAGGATTTGCCGGAACAAAATTATCAGGATCACTTAATTTATATGGTTCAAGTATGATATAACAGAAAAAAATAATCAAAATTAATAAAAATCCTAACGCATCTTTAATTGAAAAGTAAGGATGGAATGGAATTTTATCATTATTTGAATTAATCCCTAATGGATTATTTGATCCCATGACATGTAAGAAAATAAGATGTACAATTGTTAATGCTAACACAACAAATGGTATAATAAAATGAAATGAATAAAATCGAGTTAATGTTGCATTATCAACAGCAAATCCTCCTCAAATTCAATTTACTAAGGTTGTTCCAATATATGGAACTGCTGACAATAAATTTGTAATAACTGTTGCTCCTCAAAATGATATTTGCCCTCATGGAAGAACATAACCCAAGAAAGCAGTAGCCATTAAAATTAATAAAATTATCACCCCCACAGTTCAAGTTTCAAGATTTTTATATGAACCATAATATAATCCTCGTCCAACATGTAAATAAGCACAGATAAAAAATAATGAAGCTCCATTCGCATGTGAAATTCGTAATGTTCATCCATAATTAATGTCGCGACAAATATGTCTTAATCTATTAAATGCATTTACTACATCTGCATTATAATGTATTGATAAGAATAACCCAGTTAAAATTTGAATAACCAAACATATTCCTAATAACGATCCATAATTTCATCAATATGATAAATTTGTAGCTGCTGGTAAATCAATTAATGAGTTATTTATTATTTTAATTAAAGGATGATTGCGTCGAATGATATTTAACATTTTAAAATTTTCTTCGTAAAGGAGATAATTTAATTCTAACAATATTTACAACAACAATCAATGTGAATAAAAGATAAATAACTATCAAGATAGTTATTATTCCTGATGGAAATATATACAATTTTTTAATTATAAATCCATCAAATAAATTATTTATCTCTAATAATTTATTTACATTATCTATTTTAAATCTAATAATATTTAAAGCTATAATTAAAATTCAAATAATCATATTTAAAATTAATAATTTTATTGAGAAATAAAATTTTTCATTTGAGGCAATTCTTGATATATATATAAACAAAATTAATATTCCTCCAATAAAAATAAGAAATAAAATATAAGAAAAAAAATAAGAATTTATATAAAATATACAGATAATTCTGGCAAATATTGTTTGTGTTAATAAAATAGATCCTATTGATAACGGATGTTTCATAAAAATAAAATTTATTGATAATAAAATTGTAATTGATATTATAATTTTCATACAGAAGATAATTTAATAAAAATGTAAGTTTTGGGTGCTTAAAATGATTTTTTACTCTCTTCTGAAGCTTTAAAATTATTAATTTATCTTAGATTTACAAGATCTAAATTTTTTTTAAACTATTAAAACAAATGAATTTATCATTATCTTTATTATATTTAATTATATTTGTATCGGGCACTGCTTCCTTATGTTTAAATCGAAAACATGTTATAATAAGTTTATTAAGACTAGAATTAATAATTTTAAGATTATTTTGTATATTTTCTGTATTTTTATCAATTGAATTAAATGATATATACATATTAATAATTTTATTAACATTTAGTGTTTGTGAAGGAGTTGTAGGATTGTCAAGATTAATTAATTTAATTCGATCACATGGTAATGATCAATTATTATCAATATCTTTAAAAACATGTTAAAGTTAATTTTATTTTCATTATTTATGATCCCTTTATTGTTTAACATATGATTATTGAGAAATATATTAATTCTTCTAATACTATTTATCATTTTATTCTCCAGAAAAGATTTAGCTGTATTAAGATATAACATATATATAGATAATATCTCATATGGGTTAATTATTCTTACAGTCTGAATTACTTTTTTAATAATTAATTCTAGTCCTTTATATAAATATAATAATATAAATTTATTTTTATTTATAGTATTATTATTAATAACATTATTAATTTTATCATTTTGTTCATATAATATTATAATATTTTATATTTTTTTTGAAACTAGTTTAATCCCCACTATGATTATTATTATAGGATGAGGATATCAACCTGAACGAGTAAGTGCTAGATATTATTTGTTATTTTATACTTTATTTGCCTCTTTCCCTATATTAATTTCAATCATATATATATATAGAATTAATATAAATAATGTTATAATGTTAATAAGATCAAATAATAAGTTTATTTATTTAGGAATAACACTAGCGTTTATAGTTAAAGTTCCATTATTCATATTTCATTTTTGATTACCAAAAGCTCATGTTGAAGCACCTGTTTCTGGTTCTATAATTTTAGCTGGAATTCTTTTAAAATTGGGAACCTATGGTTTAATTCGTGTAATATATATCATGCCAATAATGTTTGCTAATTATAGATTTATTTGAATTTCCATTTCATTAATGGGAGGAATCATAATTAGATTGTCTTGTATAATACAAATCGATATAAAATCTATAATTGCATATTCCTCTGTAGCTCATATAAGATTAGTTATTGGAGGAATTATGACAATAAATATGTGGGGCATAGTCGGAGCATATTTTATAATAATTGGACATGGTTTATGTTCATCTGCTTTATTTTGTTTGGCAAATATTTCTTATGAACGTTCAGGAAGACGTAGAATCTTAATTAATAAGGGAATATTAAGATTTATACCTTCAATAACTCTTATATGATTTTTAATATCTTCTAGAAATATTTCATGTCCTCCAACAATTAGCCTAGCAGGAGAAATTATAATTTTGAATAGATTAATGTCTTGAAATTCATTATGTATGATTTTCTTGTCCTTATCTTCATTTTTATCAGCTTGCTATAGTTTATATTTATACTCTCACACTCAGCACGGGATAATCTTCTCGGGCTGTTATTCCTTTAATTCTGGAAATGTGCGTGAATTTTTTTTAATTATGATACATTGAGTTCCATTAAATTTAATTATCTTGAAATTAACATTGTTAATATAATTCAATTAGTTTAAAATAAAACATTAAATTGTGGATTTAAAAATATAAATATATATTGGATCATTACTAAAAATAAACTTAATACATATATTTTCTTAATTTTATTAATTATAAGATTAATAATATTAATCTTATCAATAAATATAATTATTTTTGATCATGCAGTTATAATGGAATGAATAATTTTTACGATCAATTCATGCAATATTTACATAACATTAATTTTTGATTTCATATCAACTTTATTTCTTTCAACTGTTATATTTATTTCATCAATAGTTATATTATACAGAGGTGTATATATAATAAGTGACAAAAATATTAATCGATTTATTTATATTATTATAATATTTGTATTATCGATAATATTATTAATCATTAGACCTAACATAGTGAGTATTCTCATTGGATGGGATGGACTGGGTTTAGTATCATATTGTTTAGTTATCTATTATCAAAATTTAAATTCTAGAAATGCTGGAATATTAACGGCATTAATAAATCGAATTGGGGATGTTATAATTCTCTTATTAATCGCGTGAATAATAAATTTTGGGTCTTGAAATTTTATATCTTTTATCAATAAAATAATGACAAGACCAATAATTACATTAATTATTATTGCAGGATTTACAAAAAGAGCTCAAATTCCATTTTCCTCATGACTTCCCGCAGCTATAGCTGCTCCAACTCCGGTATCAGCTCTTGTTCATTCATCAACGTTAGTTACTGCAGGGGTATATTTAATTATTCGATTCAGAAACTTAATTATATCATTTAACTTAATTCAAATATTTTTAATATTGTCAGTATTAACAATAATTATGGCAGGATTAGCTGCAAATTTTGAATTTGACTTAAAAAAAATTATTGCATTATCAACTTTAAGACAATTAGGAATTATAATATCAATTTTAATATTTGGTTATCCAATATTATCTTTTTTTCATCTTATTATTCATGCTTTATTCAAAGCATCGCTTTTTTTATGTGCTGGAGTATTGATTCATAGATTAATAAATAATCAAGATATTCGTATAATAGGCTGTATAACTTATAATATGCCAATAACTAGAATATTTATAAATATTGCTAATTTATCACTATGTGGAATGCCCTTTATAAGAGGATTTTATTCAAAAGATTTAATTATAGAAATAATATGTTTTAGAAATATTAATTCATTAATTTTATTATTAATATATATTGGAATTGGATTAACATCCTCTTATTCTGCCCGATTGACATATTTTTCAATAAATATAAATTTTAGTTATTATAATTTTAGTTCACAAAATGAATTATTTAATAATATACTAAAAAGAATTATAGTTTTGTCTATTTATTCAATTTTGTCAGGATCTATATTTAGATGAATCATGTTTAATAATCCTGCAAGAATCATTCTTCCCATTGAAGGGAAGATAATGGCAATAGTTTTATCTTTCTCAGGATTATTAATTGGATATGAAATATCTATGTTTTCATCCACAGTAAAAAAATTTACAAGAGAATTTTTAAATTCTATATGATTTTTAAAACAATTATCAACTTTTCACACTCAATTTTTTATTTTAAAGAATTCATTCATACTTCAAAAATCAATTGATTTAGGATGGGGAGAAAAAATAGGACCTCAAGGTACGATTGAGTTAATAAAACTAATCATAATATTTAATATTAATATAAGAAAAAATAATTTCAAGATTCAGATAATAACATTTATTGTTTGATTTTTAATTATTTTATATTTAAATAGCTTAAGTATAAGAGCATAATATTGAAGATATTAAGGTAATAAATATTTTTAAATATTTATAAGGCTTTTCCTCTCTTTTCAATGAAAATGAAATGTTTTATAAACTTTATAAATAAGGAAAAAACGGAGTTTAACCGCTTTAAAAGCTAGTTAGCAGCTGCTCTTATATCTTATATCCCTTTAATTGGAAATAAAATATTCAATAACTTTATTAACAATAAAGTGCCTTATTTTTGGCTTCAATTAATAAACAAGGGAATCAAAAATTCTTTTTTTAGGTCGAAACTAAATGTATTTATTACTTCATTGTTTTCAAGAATGGCTAACATTTAAGCACCTATTGATTGCAATTCAATAATTATATTTAAATACATTCCTATTGAACTCAATTTAATATATTATTTTTTCATTCATGATATAGACCCAATATTAAAAATAATAAAAATAACAATATCACTAAATAAATCTCAATAATATTAATAGTTGTTATTACAATAGTTATAGGCATAATAATTACTAATTCAACATCAAAAATAAGAAAAATAACTGCAATTATAAAAAAGTGTCTTGAAAAAGGAATTCGGGATGACTCAAAAGGATCAAACCCACACTCAAATGGAGATGATTTTTCACGATCAATGATTGATTTGATTGATACAGAATATAAAAAAATTATTAAAGTAAATAAGATTAATAATATCATAATACAATAAATCACAACATTAAAAATTATTCTACTTAAAAATTAATCCTTTTAATTGGAAGTTAAATATACTTATATACTAATAGAATATTTATCTACCTCATCAATAAATCGACACATATAAAAATAATCAAACAATATCAACAAAATGTCAGTATCAAGCTGCTGCTTCAAAACCAAAATGATGAATTCTAGAAAAATGAAATTTTAATTGACGTAATAAACAAATCATAATAAATGTTCTTCCAATAATAACATGGATTCCATGAAATCCTGTTGATACAAAAAATGTCGATCCATACACAGAATCTGAAATACAAAATGATGATTCAAAATATTCGTATACTTGAAGAATAGAAAAATATGTTCCCAATATTAAAGTTAATATAATACCATAAACAGATTCATCATGGTTTCTTTCTATTATAGAATGATGGGCCCATGTAATCGTTACTCCGGAACACAATAAAATTATAGTATTTAATAAAGGAATTTGTATTGGATTAAAAGGCACAATTCCTGAAGGAGGTCAACTTATTCCGATTTCTATAACAGGTCTTAATCTTCTATGAAAAAATCCTCAAAAAAAAGAAATAAAAAAGAAAATTTCTGATACAATAAATAAAATTATTCCTAATTTTAAACCTTTCACTACAACTATTGTGTGAAATCCTAGGAATGTTCCTTCACGTGAAATATCACGTCATCATTGAATTATAGTTAAAATCAAAATTAAGAATCCAAAAAATAGTAAAATAAAACTTTGTATATGAAATATTTTTACTATGCCAGAAACAAAAGTTAAAGCTCCAATTGAACCCGTTAAAGGTCATGGTCTACAATCAACTAAATGATATGGATGATTATTCATTATGATACTTCTCTATAATATAAAGTTCTTAAAACTGTAAAAACATAAGATTGAATTACGCAAACTGCTGATTCAAATAATATCAATAATATTTGAATTAAAATAATTATATTCATGTAAATTTCTGAATTAATTGATCTTTTCCCTAATAATGTTATTAGTAAATGACCGGCAATTATATTTGCTGTTAAACGAACAGCCAAAGATCCTGGTCGAATTAAATTTCTAACAGTTTCAATACATACTATAAAAGGTATTAAAATTGTTGGAGTTCCTATTGGAACTAAATGACAAAATATATGATTTGTATTATTTAAAAATCCAAATAAAACAAAAGTCAACCAGAGAGGAAGAGACAAACTGAGAGAAAACACTAGATGTCTTGATCTGGTGAAAATATAAGGGAACAATCCAAGAAAATTATTGAATAAAATGAAAATAAACAAGGAACAAAATAATAATGATCTACCAAGAGATCTTGAATTTATTAATAAATTTAATTCAAAACTTATTGTATTTAAAATTTTACTAATAAAAATTATATAACGACTAGGAATATATCAAAATCTCATAGGCATAAATAATAATAAAATTAATGAACTTAATCAATTTAATGAAAATAATCCTGTTGATGGGTCAAAAGTTGAAAATAAATTTGTTATCATGATCAATTATATAAATTATTAGAATTGTTAATTAAATCTATTTTTGGAATTTTTATTAAAGAAAAATAAATAAAAGCTATAATTAAAATAATAACTAATAAAAAAAAGAAAAACAAAAAACATCAATGTATTGGGGACATTTGTGGAATAGAAAAATACTATTCTAGTTTTTTGAATCTGACAGATTAATGTTTTATAATAAACTAACTTTTCGTCATTAAAAGTAATCGTTAGTTACTATAAATTGGTTTAAGAGACCATTACTTACTTTCAGTCACTTAATGTAGTAATTTATTAATCAATTAATAAAACAATTTACATCAACTCTTTCAATAACAATAGGTATAAATCTATGATTTGCTCCACAAATTTCAGAACATTGACCAAATGATATCCCAGGACGATTTATAAATATTCTTGCTTGATTTAATCGACCAGGTACAGCATCTACTTTAATTCTCATGGATGGTATAGCTCAAGAATGAATAACATCAAACGATGAAATTAATAATCGAATTTGAGTATTAAAAGGTAAGACTGTTCGATTATCCACTTCCAATAAGCGAAATTCTCTAATTAATATTTCATTTTGAGGTTTTATGTAAGAATCAAATTCAATATTTAGAAAATCTGAATATTCATATGATCAATATCATTGATGACCAATAATTTTTAAAGTTAATAAAGGTTTATTAATTTCATCCAATAAATATAATAATCGTAAAGATGGAAATGCAATAAAAATTAAAGTTAAAGCTGGAAGAAGTGTTCAAAAAAACTCAATTAACTGTCCTTCTAATAAAAGTCGATTAACAATATTATTAAATATAATAAATGTCATTATATAAGTAACAATTGAGGTAATAATAATTAAAATAATTAAAGTATGATCATGAAAAAATATTAATTGTTCTATCAATGGAGATGTAGCATCTTGTATATTAACATAAGATCAATTAGAAATTTCTAACAAAAATTATTTTATACATGAATCTTAAATTCATTGCACTTCATCTGCCATATTAGAATTGAACTAATAATGGAATCTCATTATACGAGTGCTCAGACGGAGGAAGTTTTTGTAATCATTCAATAGAAGAATTTATATTAATCGAACATAAAATTAATCGATGTGAAATAAATCTTTCCCAAATAATAAATAATAAAAATAAAATTCCAATAAATGAAATTCTTCTTCCAATAGAAGACATAATATTTCATGATATAAATGCATCGGGATAATCTGAATATCGACGTGGCATGCCTCTCAGTCCTAAAAAATGTTGAGGAAAGAAGGTTAAATTTACCCCAATAAATATAATCAAAAAATGAATTTTTAATCAATTAGAATTTAAAGATAGTCCTGTAAATAAAGGATATCAATGAATAAATCTCCCCAAGATTGCAAACACTGCACCTATTGATAACACATAATGAAAATGAGCTACAACATAGTATGTATCATGTAATACAATATCAATTGACGAATTGGCCAAAATCACTCCAGTCAATCCACCAATAGTAAAAAGAAAGACAAAACCCACTGCCCACAAAATTGAAGGTCTCATCTTGATTTTAACTCCTCTTAAAGTTGCTAACCATCTAAAAACTTTAATTCCAGTCGGAACGGCAATAATTATTGTGGCAGAAGTAAAATAAGCTCGTGTATCAACATCCATTCCAACCGTAAATATATGATGTGCTCAAACAACAAATCCTAATATACCAATTGATATTATAGCATAAATCATTCCTAATGATCCAAATGATTCAATTTTTCCTCTCTCTTGAGTAATAATGTGAGAAATTAATCCAAATCCAGGCAAAATTAAAATATACACTTCGGGGTGTCCAAAAAATCAAAATAAATGCTGATATAAAATTGGATCTCCTCCACCTGAAGGATCAAAAAAAGAAGTATTTAAATTTCGGTCAGTTAATAATATTGTAATTGCTCCAGCTAAAACTGGTAATGAAAGCAGTAATAAAAAAGCAGTAATTAAAACTGCCCATACAAATAGAGGTAGTCGATCTATATATATTCCTGCTGAACGTATATTAAAAATTGTTCTAATAAAATTAACTGCACCCAAAATCGAGCTAGCTCCGGCTAAATGCAAAGAGAAAATAGTTAAATCAACACAAGATCCTGAGTGTGCGATACCTCTTGACAACGGAGGATAAACTGTTCAACCGGTTCCTGCCCCTCTGTCAACTATTCTACCAATCAATAATAATGTTAATGAGGGTGGTAATAATCAAAAACTTATATTGTTTATTCGAGGAAAGGCTATATCAGGAGCACCAATTATTAAAGGAACCAATCAATTCCCAAATCCTCCAATTATGACTGGTATTACTATAAAAAAAATTATAACGAAAGCATGAGCAGTAACAATCACATTATAAATTTGATCATCTCCAATAAAAGACCCAGGAATACCTAATTCAACACGAATAAGAACTCTTAAAGTTGTACCTACTATCCCTGATCAAATCCCGAAAATGAAATATAACGTTCCAATATCTTTATGATTAGTTGAGAAAAATCACTTATTCATAACTAAACATTAATTTATTCCCAATTGAGATGACTGAATTAGGTAATAAACTGTAAATTTATTTATGGATATTTTTCCTCTCAATAATCCTTTTCTTTCTTAATTCTTTTTTTTTCATTTTTCGGTCTTGTATTTAATAATAATATTAAATTGCAAATTTAAAGGTGATAAAAATAAATCTAAGGCTTACAAAAAGTTATATTTTTAACTTTGAAGGATAATAGTTTTAATTAACTTAAAACCTTATTAACCCATAATATTAAATAAGGTTACAGTTATTAATCCAATCAATAAAAAATTCACTATAAAAAATGTATTGTTCAATTTAAAAATTGATAATTTTAAAGATACATTATTTATCATTAGCCCTGTTATCACAACTCGTAAATAATAAAATAACACTAATAAAGCAGTTATTACTAAAATTAAACATAAAAAATACATTTTATTAATTAAAAGACAATAAATCATCATAAATTTTGGGAAAAATCCCAAAAATGGTGGTAATCCACCTATTGATATAAAAATAACTATCAACATTAATGATGTAATTTTATTGTTAAATAAAATAAAAATCTGATTTAAATAATTCATATTATTAGTCCAAAACAGGTAGCAAGTCAAAAATAAAGAAAGGGAATAAATTAAAAAATATACCAGCCATATATAATTTATCAGTATAACCCCTCTAAAAATTCAACTTAAATTGTAAATTGATGAATATGCTAAAATTTTTCGAATTGATGAATAACATAGTCCTCCTAATGAACCCCAAAAACATGATAAAACAATAAATAGAATCAATCTCATATCTAAATAGCTTAATAGAATAATGGGAATAATCCTTTGCACGGTTATAATTAAAAAAGATACTAACCAAGATAAACCATCAATTACTGAAACATACCAATAATGAAATGGAGGACATCCAATTTTAATTATTAAACTAACTATAATAAAATATTTTATTTGAAATGATATCCCTAAAATAACAACAAATAGAAATAATAGTCTTGAACCCATTCTTTGAATAATAAAATATTTAATTATTGATTCAGACGAATAAACTCTTATTTTATTCATTATAAAAGGCAAAAATGACACCATATTCATCTCAATCCCCATTCAACAACCCAGCCAATTGTTAGAAGAAATCGATAACACAATACCAAAAAATAAGAATGCCACAAACACTATATAAGAGGAATTTTTTTTAATTAAAAAGAGGATAATTTTCCATAAATGAGGTATGAACCCATTAGCTTAATTTTTAGCTTATCTTTTATATGTTGTAGTTCATGAAGAACATTAATTTTTGATATTAAAATACAGTTTAATTCTGCCAACATAATAAGAGTATAATATTACATAATTTATTCTATCAAAATAATCCTTTTCGTTCAGGCACCTTATT